AGAAGAGCCGTTTTCAAGTGGTCTTCGATCGATATCGATTACGTATTGATCGATATCGATCACGTATTAACCAATATTCGAGTGATCGGTCTGAGGTTATCGACAAAAAAGATTTGTATAAGTTCCTTCCTTTCGTTTTCTCCAAGTTCCTTCCTTTCGTTTTCTCCAAGTTACTTCTTTTTTTGTCTAACTCACTTCCTTTTTTCTTTGTGAGTTTCGGGAATACCCCCCCCATTCATAGGTCCGAGATCCGCGTCTCTGAATTGAAAGGTCCGAATGATCAACTCTGCAATCAGTTCTTAGAATCAATAGGTCTTCAACTCGTTTATTTGAAAAAATGGAAACCATTATTATTGGATGATCATGAGACTTCCCAAAAATATAAATTATTGTTCAATAAGAAACCAGAGGGGATGATTGACTCATTCCATACTAGAAATAATCGCAGGAAATCTTTGGATTCCTATTTCTCAACGATATCCCACGATCAAGACAATTGGTTGAATCCCGTGAAACCATTTCATAGAAGTTCATTGATATCTTCTTTTTATAAAGCAAATCGACTTCGATTCTTGAAGAATCCACATGACTTCGGCTTCTTTTGTAACAAAAGATTCCCCTTTTATGTGGAAAGGGCCCGTATCAAGAATTTCGATTTTACGTATGGACAATTCCTCAATATCTTGTTCATTCGCAACAAAAAATTTTCTTTGTGCGGCGGCAAAAAAAAACATGCTTTTTTGGAGAGAGATACTATTTCACCAATCGAGTCACAGGTATCTAACATATTCATACCTAAGGATTTTCCACAAAGTGGTGACGAAAGGTATAACTTTTACAAATATTTCCACCTTGCAATGCGATCTGATCCATTAGTTCGTAGAGCTATTTACTCGATCGCAGACATTTCTGGAACACCTCTAACAGAGGGACAGATAGTCAATTTTGAAAGAACTTATTGTCAACCTCTTTCAGATATGAATCTATCTGATTCAGAAGGGAAGAACTTGTATCAGTATCTCAATTTCAATTCAAACATGGGTTTGATTCATTCTGAGAAATGTTTATCATCCGAAAAGAGGAAAAAGAAAAAACAGAGTCTTTATCTAAAGAAATGGGTTGAGAAAGTGCAGATGGATAGAGCCTTGCAAGGAGATAGGGTTTCTTCAATTCTCTCAAACTGGAATCTATTCAAAACATATATGCCATTTATCCTTACCTCGACAGGGTACAATTTGCTAAAGTTGATGTTTTTAGATACTTGGTCATCATACCTATTGCCGATACTAAGGAGCAGTCCTAAATTTGTGTCCATTTGTCATGCTATATCTGATCCATGCGGAACATCATGGCGAATTCTTCAGAAAAAATTGTGTCTTTCACAATGGAATTGGATAAGTGAGATTTCGAGTAAGTGTTTCCATAAGCTTCTTCTGTATGAAGAAATGATTCATCGAAATAATGAGTCACCATCGATATCGACAGATCTGAGATGGCCAAATGTTCGGGAGTTCCTCTATTCAATCCTTTTCCTTCTTCTTGTTGCTGGATATCTCCTTTTTTCACACCTTATCTTTTTTTCCCGAGCCTATAGTGAGTTACAGAGAGATTTCGCAAGGGCCCAATCTTTGATGATTCCATCATACATCGTGGAGTTGCGAAAACTTCTGGATAGGTACCCTGAACATCATTCTTTAAAGAAGCTCTTTCTAGTTACTCTGGAAAAATTAGTAGATTATCTAGAAGAACTGTGGGTGTCTGCCTCTGGCGGCAAGATGCTATGGGGTGGACGCAAATCTTTTCTTATACATCTCTTCGATCTCATCAGTATCACACCAAATCCCATCAATCGAATCGCTTTTTTGAAAAATACGAGACATCTAAGTCATACAAGTAAAGAGCTCCATTCATTGATAACAGAGCTAGGGGATTTCTCTTCTCTCTGTTCTGGTCAACGTTATCGTTATGATCAAATAATAGAAAATGTGAACGGTCATTGGTGTTTGATTGACGATAAAATAGAATCCTGGATCGCGAACTGTGATGCGATTGAGGATAAAGAAAGAGAATTCTTGGTTCCGTTTTCCACCTTAACGAGAGAAAAAAGGATTGATCAAATTCTATTGAGTTTGACTCATAGTGATCATTTATCAAAGAATGACTCTGGTTATCAAATGATTGAACAACCGGGAGCAATTTACTTACGACACTTAGTTGACATTCATAAAAAGGATCTAATGAATTATGAGTGCAATACATCCTGTTTAGCAGAAAGACGGATATTCCTTGCTCATTATCAGACAATCACTTATTCACAAACCTCGTGCGGGGCTAATAGTTTTCATTTCGCATCTCATGGAAAACCCTTTTCGCTCCGCTTAGCCCTATCCCCCTCTAGGGGTATTTTAGTGATAGGTTCTATAGGAACTGGACGATCCTATTTGGTCAAATACCTAGCGACAAACTCCTATGTTCCTTTCATTACAGTAGTTCTGAACAAGTTCCTGGATAACAAGACGCCTAACGGTTTTGATATTGACGAGAGTGGCTTTTTTGATGAGTATGGTGACGAGGCGGACGATTACGAGGGAAGTTTTTTTGATTTTTTTGACGATGACAGTGACGATTTTGAGGATAGTGACAGTGACGATTATGAGCCTGGTGATATGGACGATTATGAGTCTGGTGATATGGACTATTTTGTTGATAGCGAGATGACGGAGTTGCTAACTACGACGAATGTGCCACTTGTGTATCAGATGCTGGACGAGGAAATAGACGAATTTTATATCACCCTTCAATTCGAATTAGCAAAAGCAATGTCTCCTTGCATAATATGGATTCCAAACATTCATGATCTGGATTCGAATGAGTCGAATTACTTATCCCTCGGTCTATTAGTGAACCATCTCTCCAGGGATTGTGAAAGATGTTCCACTAAAAATGATATTCTTGTTATTGCTTCGACTCATATTCCCCAAAAAGTGGATCCCGCTCTAATAGCTCCGAATAAATTAAATACATGCATTAAGATACGAAGGCTTCTTATTCCACAACAACGAAAGTGCCTTTTCACCCTTTCATATACTAGGGGATTTCACTTGGAAAAGAAAATGTTCCATACTAATGGATTCGGGTCCACAACCTTGGGTCCCAGTGTACCAGATCTTGTAGCACTTACCAATGAGGCCCTATCGATTAGTATTACACAGAAGAAATCCATTATAGACACTACTACAATTAGATCTGCTCTTCATAGAAAAACTTGGGATTTGCGAGCCGACGTAAGACCGGTTCAGGAGCATGGGATCCTTTTCTATCAGATAGGAAGGGCTGTTGCACAAAATGTACTTCTAAGGAATTGCCCCATAGATCCTATATCTATCTATATCAAGAAGAACTCATGTGACGAAGGGGATTCTTATTTGTACAAATGGTACTTCGAACTTGGAACGAGCATGAAGAAATTAACGATACTTCTTTATCTTTTGAGTTGTTCTGCCGGATCGATCGCTCAAGACCTTTTGTCTCCCCCCGGACCCGATGAAAAAAATAGGATCACTTCTTATGGACTCGTTGAGAACGATTCTGATCTAGTTCATGGCCTATCTGATCTAGTTCATGGCCTATTAGAGTTAGAAGGCGCTCTGGTGGGATCCTCGCCGACAGAAAAAGATTCCAGTCAGTTTGATAATGATGAAGTAGAAGGGACAGAAGATGAAGTAGAAGGGACAGAAAAAGATTCCAGTCAGTTTGATAATGAGGAAGTAGAAGGGACAGAAAAAGATGAAGTAGAAGGGACAGAAGATGAAGTAGAAGGGACAGAAAAAGATTCCAGTCAGTTTGATAATGAGGAAGTAGAAGGGACAGAAAAAGATGAAGTAGAAGGGACAGAAGATGAAGTAGAAGGGACAGAAAAAGATTCCAGTCAGTTTGATAATGAGGAAGTAGAAGGGACAGAAGATGAAGTAGAAGGGACAGAAAAAGATTCCAGTCAGTTTGATAATGATCGAGTGACATTGCTTCTTCGGCCCAAACCAAGGAATCCCTTAGATATTCAGAGATTTATCTATCAAAAATACGAATCGGAGTTTGAAGAAGGGGAAGGAGTCCTCGACCCGCAACAGATGGAGGAGGAATTATTCAATCACATAGTTTGGGCTCCTAGAATATGGCGCCCTTGGGACTTTCTATTGGATTGTGATGAAGATGAAGAGGATGAGCTTCAAGATGAAGAGGATGAGCTTCAATATGAAGAGGATGAGATTCAAGAGGAAGAGGATCAGCTTCAAGATGAAGAGGATGAGCTGCTTCAAGATGAAGAGGATGAGCTGCTTCAAGATGAAGAGGATGAGCTGCTTCAAGATGAAGAGGAGGAGCTTCAAGATGAAGAGGATGAGCTTCAAGATGAAGAGGAGGAGCTTCAAGAAAATGATTCGGAGTTCTTGCAGAGTGAAACCATGCAGTCCCAGACACGAGATGGATTTTCCGAAGAACAAGGATTTTTTCGAATAAGCCAATTCATTTGGGACCCTGGAGATCCACTCTTTTTCCTATACAAAGATCCGCCCTTTGTCTATGTGTTTTCAGATCCAGAATCCTTGGCAGATGAAGAGATGTCAAAGGAGCTTGTTCTTCTTCTTAATCCCCCAAAAAAGAAGGATGCCCCTTCATCTACATCTCAACGCTGGTTTAGCAAGAAGACGCAAGAAAAGCACTTCGAATTCGTGATTGATCGCCAGAGATGGCTTATAACCAATAGTTCATTATCTAATGGATTTTTCCGTTCTAATACTCCATCTGAGAGTTATCAGTATTTATCAAATCTGTTCCTATCTAACAGAAGGCTATTGGATCAAATGACAAAGACATTGTTTAGAAAAAAATGGCTTTTCCCGGATGAAATGAAAATAGGATTCATGTAACAGTAGAAGGGTTTCCCATTACTTAGCCGGAAAAATATGTGGCCATGAAATAGGGATTAAGTGGAAGAGAGTTGA